GAGTCACAGGTATCTAACATATTCATACCTAACGATTTTCCACAAAGGGGTAACGAAAGGTATAACTTGTACAAATCTTTCCATTTTCCAATTCGATCCGATCTATTCGTTCGTAGAACTATTTACTCGATCGCAGACATTTCTGGAACACCTCTAACAGAGGAAGAAATAGTCAATTTGGAAAGAACTTATTGTCAACCTCTTTCCGATATGAATCTATCTGATTCAGAAAGGAAGAACTTGCATCAGTATCTGAATTTCAATTCAAACATGGGTTTGATTCACACTCCACGTTCTGAGAAATATTTACCATCCGAAACGAGTAAAAAATTGCGTCTTTGGCGAAATTGGCTAAAAAAAGGCGTTGAGAAAGGGCAAACCTTTCAACGAGATAGTGCTTTTTCAACTCTCTCAAAATGGAATCTATTCCAAACATATATGCCATGGTTCTTTACTTCGACAGGGTACAAATATCTAAATTTGATATTTTTAGATGCTTTTTCAGACCTATTGCCGATGCTAAGTAGCAGTCACAAATTTGTATCCAATTTTCATTATATTATGCACAGATCAGGATGGCGAATTCTTAAGCTAAAATGGCGAGCTCTTAAGCTAAAATTGTGGGGATTGTGGGCACCGATAAGTGAGATTTCAAGTGATATTTCGTGGAAGTGTTTCCGTAGGCTTCTTCGGTTCGAAGAAATGATTCATCGAAATAATGAGTCACCGTTGATATCGACACATCCGAGCTCGCCAAATGTTCGGGAGTTCCTCTATTCAAGCCTTTTACTTCTTCTTCTTGCTGGATGTCTCGTTCAGGTACTTCTTTTCTCAGTTTCCCTAGACTCTAGTGAGTTACAGACAGAGTTCGAGAGGATCAAATCTTTGGCGATTCCATCATACATGATTGGGGTGTACAAACTTGTGGATGGGTATCCTAAACCTGAACCGAATTCTTTCTGGTTAAAGAATCTCTTTCTAGTTGCTCGGGAACAATTAGAAGATTTTCTAGCAGAAATACTGGGTTTTGCGCTATTTGGTGGTGGTCCCGCTTATGGGGTCCAATTTATACAGAAGATATTTTTCAATCTCATCGATCTCATAAGTATCATACCAAATCCCACCAATCGAATCACTTTTTCGAGAAATACGAGACATCTAAGTCATACAAGTAAAGAGATCTATTCATGGATAAGAAAAGGACACAGGTTTCAGACTCATGATGAAATAGAATCCTGGATCGAGACCTGTGATTGGTTTTTGGCTAAAGAGAGAGTTTACTCGTTTCATTTCTCCACCTTAAGGCCAGAAAAAGGGATTGATAAAATTCTATGGAGTCTGACTCATATTGATCATTTAGTAAAGAGTGACTATGGTTATCAAATGTTTGAACAAGCGGGAGCAATTTACTTACGATACGTAGTTGACATTCATCAAAAGGATCTAATGAATTATGAGTTCAATACATCCTGTTTAGCAGAAAGACGGATATTCCTTGCTCATTATCAGACAATCACTTATTCACAAATCTCGTGTAGGGCTAATAGTTTTCATTTCCCATCTCATGGAAAACAAAAAACCTTTTCGTTCCGCCTAGCCCTATCCCCCTCTAGGGGTATTTTAGTGATAGGTCCTATAGGAACTGGACGATCCTATTTGGTCAAATCCCTAGCGACAAACTCCTATCTTCCTTTCATTACGGTATTTCTGAACAAGCTGGATTTGAAAATAGTTATTGATGATCTCGATCCTGAGGCCTATATGGAAGCGCTTGATGGTGTGGATATTGATGGTATTGATGATGATAGCGATCCTGCTAAGGACTATATGGGTGCGCTTAAAGATGTGGACGCTATTGATGATCGCGACTCTATTTATTCGAACTTGGACTCGGACCCGGAGCTGAGGGAGGAGTATACGGTGGATGATAAGATGCTTAGGTATATCATCGAGTTGGAAATAGACCTAGCTTCTATCAACTTGCAATTCGAATTGGCAAGAACAATGTCTCCTTGCATAGTATGGATTCCAAACATTCATGATCTGTATGTGGATGAGTCGGAGTCCCTCGGTTTATTATTGAACTATCTCTCCGGGGATTGTGAAAGACGGTCCACTAGAGATATTCTTGTTATTGCTTCGACTCATATTCCCCAAAAAGTGGATCCCGCTCTAATAGCTCCGAATAAATTAAATACATGCATTAAGATACGAAGGCTTCTTATTCCACAACAACGAAAGCACGTTTTCACCCTTTCATATACTAGGGGATTTCACTTGGAAAAGAAAATGTTCCATACTAATGGATTCGGGTCCATAGCCATGGGTTACAATGCACGAGATCTTGTAGCAATTACCAATGAGGCCCTATCGATTTGTATTACACAGAAGAAATCAATTATAGACACTAATACAATTAGATTCGCTCTTCATAGACAAACTTGGGAGTTGCGAGCCCATCTAAGACCGGTTCCGGATCATGGGATCCTTTTCTATCAGA